TCCTTCTCCGAGCTCAGGTTATGGAAGAAGGAGAAGAAGGAACCGAGAAGAAGGTATCAGCAACAACTGGTTTTATTATGGGACAGCTCGTGATGTTCATATCGATCTATTATACGCCTCTGCATCTAGCATTGGGTAGACCTCATACAATAACTGTCCTAGCTCTACCCTACCTTTTGTTTCATTTCTTCTGGAACAATCACAAACGCTTTTTTGATTATGGATCTACTAGCAGAAATTCAATGCGTAATCTCAGCATTCAATGTGTATTCCTGAATAATCTCATTTTTCAATTATTCAACCATTTCATTTTACCAAGTTCAATGTTAGCCAGATTAGTAAACATTTATATGTTTCGATGCAACAACAAGATGTTATTTGTAACAAGTAGTTTTGTTGGTTGGTTAATTGGTCACATTTTATTCATGAAATGGGTTGGGTTGGTATTAGTTTGGATACAGCAAAATCATTCTATTAGATCTAATGTACTTATTCGATCTAATAAGTATCTGGTGTCAGAATTAAAAAATTCTATGGCTCGAATCTTTAGTATTCTCTTATTTATTACCTGTGTCTACTATTTAGGCCGAATGCCGTCACCCATTTTTACTAAGAAACTGAAAGAAACGAAAGAAAGTGAGGACGAAACAGATGTAGAAATAGAAAAAAAGTCCGAAACGAAGGAGACTAAACAGGAAGAAGAGGGATTCACCGAAGAAGATCCTTCTCCTTCCCTTTTTTCGGAAAAAAAGGAGGATCCGGATCCGGACAAAATTGATGAAACGGAAAAGATCCGAGTGAATGGAAAGGACAAAACAAAGGATGAATTCCACTTGCACTTAAAAGAAGCATACTATAAAAATAGCCCAACTTCTTATTCTGGCAATCAAGATATTTCGAAGTTAGAAATACTTAAAGAAGAAAAGAAAAACCTATTCTGGTTTGAAAAACCCCTTCTTTCTCTTCTTTTCGACTATAAACGTTGGAATCGTCCAACGCGATATATAAAAAACAATCGATTTGAAAATGCGGTAAGAAATGAAATGTCACAATATTTTTTTTATACATGTCAAAACGATGGAAAAAAAAGAATTTCTTTTACATATCCACCCAGTTTATCAATTTTCTGGGAAATGATACAAAGAAAGATTTCTTTGTCTACAACAGAAAAATTATTATACGATGAACTATACAATTATTGGATTTATACCAATGAACAAAAAAAAAACAGCTTAAGCAATGAATTTGCTAATAGAATTGCAGTTCTAGACAAAGGACTTTTTTATATAGATGGACTCGATAAAAAAACTCAATTATGCAATGAGAAAACTAAAAAGGAATATTTGCCAAAAATAAATGATCCTTTCTTAAATGGACCCTATCGTGGAATAATAAAAAAATGCTTTTCACCCTCTATTATAAATGAAACTGTAGTCCAAAATTGGATAGATGGAATTTTTATAAATAAGATTCATAGTATTCTTCGTAATGATTATAATTACCACGAATTTGAACAGAAAAAAGATACATTAAAAAAAAAATCAATATCAAAAGAAATTAGGCATTTCATGCCTTTAATGAGTCCATTTTCTGGGGAATCAACATTCAATCGGAAAGGAATTCATTTACTTCTAGAAGAAGAACAAATTAGTTCAGAAGATCAAGAACAATTTTTAAAATTTTTAGTTGATGCAATCATAGGACTAAAAATAAATAATAAAAAAATAAAAAAATGCAGACATAAAATAAATACAAAAAAAGATATGAGGATATGCGACCCCCTCCTATATATTTAATACTTTCGGCTACAAAAAAACTTGTAATACCAAATCCATTCGGAATTCCATCAATTATTCGTCTATCAATAAAAGAAACTAACTCGACCAACCCTCGTACACCCTTAATAAAATATGTTGTATAAAAATCATCAATATAACCACGGTTCGAAGACCAATTATAAAAAAAAAAATTTATATTATCCCAAAAAGGTCTCTTTGGGCCTCTTTTATCAAATGAATTTATTAAATAAAAATTTTTTAACGATGAATAAATAGGTTTATATAAAAAAAAAGCTATAAATATTCCCCAACAAGCTATACTAACTGATAAAGTTGCATTTATTGCAAATTCATACCAATCAACATAATTATTCAAAGGTGAATGTAAAGGATTTACGGATGGAGTTAACCATTTAGTTAATATATCCAATCCTATTCCTTCTTGATTAAACGGAATTCCAATTAATTCAATGAAAAAAGTAAACACAATCAATACAATGAGAGGAAATAGCATAGTATTGTCCGATTCAGGAGGATATGCAGAAATTTTTTTATTTTCAGTAAAAGTAATAGTAATAAAAGATCGCATTATTTTAAAAAAATGTCTGTAAATTTTATATGGGTTTTTACTAAAAATGGAAGTCTCTGCTCGATTAGCATTCCTTGTTAATAAAGTAACTAAAGATAAATTTTTATTAATTTTTTTCAATCCGTCTTTACCCCACAGAGACATTGAATAGAGGGAAATGTTTTTTTTTCCACTAGAATTTTTACAATAAAGGTTTAAATGCCCGTCAAACGTAAGAAAATAGATTCGAAACATATAAAAAGCGGTTAATCCGGCTGTGAAATAAGCTATTATTGCAAAAATTGGCGAATAAAACCAACTATCATTAAGAATTTCATCTTTGGACCAAAAACAAGCAAGAGGCGGAATACCACAAAGAGAAAGCGTACCTATTAAAAAAGCAGTTTTTGTAATTGGAACATGTTTTGTTAATCCTCCCATAAGAACCATATTTTGATTTTTATCTGGAGAATATCCAACAAGCGTTTCCATTGAATGAATAAGGGATCCGGATCCTAAAAACAATAAAGCTTTGGAATAAGCATGAGTAATCAAATGAAATAAAGCAGCTCGATAAGAACCCATACCTAGGGCTAACATCATATAACCCAATTGAGACATTGTAGAATAAGCTAAACTTCTCTTAATATCTTTTTGAGCAAGAGCTAAGGTAGCTCCTAAAAATAAAGTTATTATACCTATAAAAGCGATTACATACATTATATAAGGTATAACTATGAAAAGAGGAAAAAGACGAGCAACTAGAAAAATCCCGGCTGCGACCATGGTCGCAGCATGTATGAGAGCTGAAATAGGAGTAGGCCCCTCCATAGCATCGGGTAACCATACATGAAGAGGAAATTGGGCAGATTTTGCAACTGCACCAGAAAATAAGAATAAAGTACAAAAAATACAAAATAAAATATTAACTTCATGAGTTTTAATTAAGTTAGTAAATATTTCAAACAAATCACGAAAATCGAAACTGCCTGTTACCCAATAAAGACCTAAAATTCCTAATAATAAACCAAAATCTCCTACACGATTAGTCACAAACGCTTTTTGACAAGCATTCGCGGCAATGGGGCGTGTAAACCAAAAACCTATTAATAGATACGAACACATTCCAACTAATTCCCAACAAATATAAATTTGTATTAAATTTGAACTAGTAACTAATCCTAACATGGAAGTATTGAAAAAACTCATATAAACAAAAAATCTTAAATATCCCCGATCATGACACATATAATTATCGCTATAAATAAGAACCAAAATTGCAACAGTAGTTATTAAGACTAACATAATAGAAGTAAGTGGATCGAGCAAATAGCCAAATTCAAAAGAAAAATCATTATTAATAGTCCAAGACCATACATATTGATAAATGGAATTACTATTTATTTGTTGAATTGCCAGCGTCGTCGAAAAAATCATAGCTATAGTTAATAAAGAAATACTACAAAAAGCCCACACCCGTCGAATACTTTTTGTTGCTGTTGGAAAAAGGAGAAGTCCCACTCCTATTAAGAAAGGAGCTGGGAGTGGAATGAAGGGTATGATCCATGCATATTGATATATATGTTCCATAATATAATATAAAATTTTTATTTCGAATTTAATTTTTTTTAATAGTCATCTTTTGAAAGAAATCCATTAAAAATCACGATATATAATAACACTAAATTAATATACATAGATGTTGAATTTTTTTAATATTCAAATCAAGAAATTCTTATTGGTCAAATAAAAAATTTGTTAATAAATAAGTAAATTTTAATATATAAGAGAAAGAAGATAAAAAACTTTCCTTTATATTTAAAGCATTTCTAATCCGTCTATAGACTATAAAAATTAGTTACTAAAGCTCTAATAATACAAAAAAATTAGTTTATTCTAAAATAAGTTCGGAATTCGGAATTATTAATCCGTTGTACACAAAAATTTTGAATTATTTTCTAGTCCAAAAAAATATATTAAAAAATATATAAAAAGTCTATATGTTTTCAAAAAACTAAAGTCAAGTCTTTAAATTAAGATTAAGTAATAAGTAAGTAGTGGGTTTTAAAATTTGTTGGCGTGGTTTATTATGTACATATAAATTCAATTAAAATACAACAAAAAAAAAAAAAAAAAAATAAACTAGCGAATAGATATAAGGTGACATTTTTAGTCATTAATTAATAATAATTTTGAATTTCATATGCATTTTTTTATGAATAGTCGCTGGATCATAAAAAAGTTTGTTTATACTAATCGCCCATATTATTATTTAATACAAAATTTATAATTTTATTTTTCCATACAAAATTTGGTTATCGCCTAGAATATAAATACATAGATAATGAATAAGAGATAATGAATAAGAAACAAAGATTTTTTTAAACAATAGATGTCTTTCACATCCAACTATAACAATAAAGAATAAATTAAATTTGAAATGGCAGTTCCAAAAAAACGCACTTCTATTTCCAAAAAGCGTATTCGTAAAAATTTTTGGAAAAAGAAGGGGTATTGGGCGGCGTTAAAAGCTTTTTCGTTAGCAAAATCTCTTTATACTGGGAATTCAAAAAGTTTTTTTGTACTAAAAAAAAGTACTCAAAACTTGGAATAATCAGAATGGACCTGATTCAAAAAAAAATCTTAATAGAACAAATTAACATCCTAAATTAGGATGAAATTTCCTTTTTAATTTATATTTATAAAATTATAAAACCGTGTGACTTTTTCTTATGATATGTAGAAAAAGAACTCTTATATCAACCAAAAAAAGGTCCTTAAAAAAAAAGATATAATCATTATTGTTTTTTTAGTTTATTTTTGAATTTCTAAGATGGGGAGTTTTTCCCCATCAACCCTTTATGTTTTGTCACAACAAAATTATCAAAGTTTTTATAAATTTTAAAATAAAAAACGAACAACTTTTCTTATATGACATGTTCAGTTCAATATTAAATTGTTTTGTTCAAATATAAAATAACCTATAATACAAAGAAAATTTACTTTGCTATTCTATATGTTTAATTCATTTTTTGGATATATAAAGTCTCCTTTTAAGAAAAAAGAGTTCGATGTCGTATTTAAAATGTGATCTAAAACAGTAGATTTTTTGGGATTCATATTCATTTGTTATTTACTAATTTAGAAATCAGATCAAAAATGATTAATAAATGAAAATAAAACAAGAAAATTTTTTTTTACAGAATATTTTATTTACAAAAGTTCCAAATCTAAACGACACGAGAGTCGATTGTCAAATCAAAGTAGTACTTTAAAATTTACTTAAATAAAAAGCATTTTTAGATTTTCTAATTATCTTTTATTTGTCAAATTTTTGTTTTATACAAAAAAAATTACTCTCGACGATTGAATAAAAAAAGACTATTATGATTTCAAACAAGCCGCTATGGTGAAATTGGTAGACACGTTGCTCTTAGGAAGCAGTGCGAGAGCATCTCGGTTCGAGTCCGAGTGGCGGCATGGTATCTTAAAAATTATCAAAAGAATTCAACAGTTTTCTAGACCATTATTAATAATAATGATAAATAAAATTTCTTTCATATTTTTCATTTGATAATTTTTAATTGAAGTATTTCTTTTTTATATATGTATAGATAGAGTTTTATATGATATTTTCGACTTTAGAACGTATTTTGACTCATATTTCGTTTTCAACGGTTTCCGTTGTAATTACACTCCATTTGATAACTTTAGTAGTCAACGAAAAAGTGCGGCTATATAATTCATTAGAAAAAGGCATGATAGTTACCTTTTTATCCCTAACGGGATTATTAATTACGCGTTGGGTTTATTGGAAACATTTCCCATTAAGTGATCTATATGAATCATTAATCTTCCTTTCCTGGAGTTTTTACATTATTCATATGATTCCATATTTTAAAAACCAAAAAAATAATTTAAGTGCAATAACTGCACCAAGTGCTATTTTTACCCAAGGGTTTGCTACTTCAGGCCTTTTAAAGGAAATGCGCCAATCTTCAATATTAGTACCCGCTCTTCAATCCCATTGGTTAATGATGCACGTAAGTATGATGGTACTAGGTTATGCCGCTCTTTTATGCGGATCATTGTTATCAGTAGCACTTCTAATCATTCTATTTCAAAAAGCTAAAATAACCCTTTTTGATAAAAGAAAACATTTATTAAACGAGTCCCTTTTATTTAGTGAAATTCCACACATGAACGAAAAAGACAATATTTTAGAAAGCGTTTCAGCCTTTTCTGTTAAAAATTATTATAGATCTCAATTGATTGACCAACTGGATCGTTGGAGTTATCGTGTTATTAGTTTAGGATTTATCCTTTTAACCATAGGTATTCTTTCAGGAGCAGTATGGGCAAATGAGGCGTGGGGCTCATATTGGAATTGGGACCCAAAGGAAACTTGGGCATTTATTACTTGGACTGTATTTGCAATTTATTTACATATTAGAACAAATAAAAATTTTCAGGGTGAAAATTCTGCAATTGTAGCTTTTATAGGCTTTCTTATAATTTGGATATGCTATTTTGGAGTCAATCTCTTAGGAATAGGGCTACATAGTTATGGTTCATTCTAAATTAAATTTAATTGAAGAAAAGACTTTACGAATACAAACATAGGCCAAGGTGTTTCTTATCAACTTATAAACAGGTGAGAACCATCTTAATGGTTCTCATAAATGTCTAAAATGTCCTAATTATAATTCCAATTCAGTCGTTCTTATTACAAATATACAAATAGAAAGACGACTACTTTTTCATTTCATTAAATGAAACTTATCTAGAAAAAAGTTTGATAAAATAGCTTCTACCTTCTCAGCGGATAATGAAAGAACGAAATCTGGGTAAACGCCAACACCTAGTACAGGTAGAAAGATAGAAGTCGAAACAAAAAATTCTCGTGGACCAGAATCAAAAAAATAAGAGTTTGTAATATTAAATAACTTATATCCATAAAACATTTGACGTAACATAGATAATGAATAAATAGGAGTTAATATCATTCCAATTGCCATTCCAAAAGAAATTAGTATCTTTGGCATTAAAAGTAATTTTTGGCTTGTAATTATTCCAAAAAAGACTATTAATTCGGCAATGAAACCACTCATGCCCGGTAATGCAAGGGATGCCATGGAAAAACTACTGAATAGTGTAAAAATTTTTGGCATTGGAATAGCTATTCCGCCCATTTCGTCAAGATAAACAAGACGTGTTCGATCGTAACTAGTTCCCGCTAAGAAAAAAAGTGCAGCACCAATAAATCCATGAGAAATTATTTGTAAAATGGCTCCGTTAAGTCCCGTTTCAGTTATAGAACTAATTCCTATAATTATAAAACCCATGTGAGATACAGAGGAATAGGCTATTCTTTTTTTTAAATTGCGTTGTCCAGGAGATGTTAAAGCTGCATAGATTATTTGCACTGTGCCTATTATTATCAACCAAGGCGAAAATATCGAATGAGCATGAGGTAATAATTCCATATTGATCCGAACCAACCCATACGCTCCCATTTTTAATAAGATTCCCGCTAGAAGCATACAAGTACTGTAATGAGCTTCCCCATGGGTATCTGGTAACCATGTATGTAAAGGTATAATTGGTAATTTTACAGCAAAAGCAATAAAAAATACAATATAGAATATTATTTCTAATGCCAAGGTATACGATTGATTAACTAATGTTTCCCAATTTAAGGTAGGTTCAATAGAACCATATAAACCAACACCCAAAACTCCCATTAATAGAAAAATGGAACCCCCGGCCGTATACAAAATAAATTTAGTAGCTGAATAGAGACGTTTCTTTCCTCCCCACATGGATAAAAGTAGATAAACAGGAATTAATTCTAATTCCCACATTATGAAAAAAAGTAAAAGATCTCGGGATGAAAATGAGCCCATTTGACCACTGTACATTGCTAACATCAGAAAGTGGAATAATCGGGAATCCCGAGTAACTGGAAAAGCCGCTAAAGTAGCTAAAGTAGTGATGAATCCCGTCAGTAAAACGGGTCCTATCGAAAGTCCATCTACTCCTAATTTCCAGTGGAAATCTAAAAAGTTGATCCATTTATAATCTTCGGCCAGTTGGATTAATGGGTCGTCCGGTTGGAAATGATAACAAAACACATAGGTTGTTAGAAGTAGCTCTATAGTAGATATGCCTATTGTATACCACCGAGTTGCCTTATTTCCTCTATGAGGGAGAATTAACATTAAAGAACCTGCAAATATGGGTAAAACGACAATTGTTGTTAACCAAGGAAAAGAATTCGTGGTAAAGACAAGATACGCTTGGGCCAAAAAAACCCGCACCCGAAAAGAAATTTCTTTTCGGGTGCGGGTTTTTTTCAGTAAAAAATCCAAATTGAATAAATGGATTCAAATGCAATTTTCTGGGACGTATCAATAAGCTAGACCCATACTCCGCGTTGTTTCATGCCATAAATAAACTCGAACACTTAAAAAATCTGTTGGACAAGCGGATTCGCATCTCTTACAACCAACACAGTCCTCAGTTCTTGGGGCGGAAGCTATTTGTTTAGCCTTACATCCGTCCCAAGGTATCATTTCTAATACATCTGTGGGGCAAGCTCGAACACATTGAGTACACCCTATACATGTATCATAAATCTTTACTGAATGTGACATAGGATCTTTAATTTTTTTAATTTCATTAAGTTTAATTTTCGATCTAGTTATAGTAAAGTAAATAAAGTACATATTAAAATACCAGACGAATCAACGATTTACCAGAATTTTTTGAAGCTATTTACTTCTGGCTTGGATTGGCGACTTACTAAAAAATAAATAGAAAACGGGTCCAAAATACTTTGACTTCTTACATTTTAAATTTATTTTTTACCTTAAAGTTCGATACTTAATAATTTAAATGGAACTTCAAATTAAAATTTATATTTATATAGAATATAATAATAATATTTAGAATAAAAAATATAGAGAATAAAAAAAAAAGACTATTTATTCAATAAATTCGATTGATTGATACGAGTTGATTTTCTGTTACGATAAATTGAAGAAACAATAGCAAGCCCAATTGCTGCTTCAGCGGCTGCAATAGCTATAACAAAAATTGAGAAAATATTTCCTTTTAATTGGCGGCTATCAAAAAAATCAGAAAATGTTACAAAATTTAGATTAACTGCATTCAATATAAGTTCAAGACACATCAGAGCCCGTACTAAATTTCGACTCGTGACTAATCCATAGATTCCGATAGAAAATAAATAAGCACTCAAAACAAGTACATGTTCGAGCATCATTGATCAACTCCTTATCAATATAAATTTAGATTTAATGCATTTCAATCTGAACAACAATTAAACCCATTTGATTGACTAGAATACCATAAGTTCAAATAAAATTGACAAAATTTAAAGCAAAAAAAAGATGTTGGTAATAAGAAATCAAACTAAAAGTTTATAAAGGAATCCGAATAGAATTTAATGTAAATGTATATGATGGATATGATAAAATACTCTTTTTTATTGCTAGTTTTAAAAATAAATTATTGACGCGCGATAGCAATTGCGCCTATTAAAGCAACTAAAAGAATTATTGAAATGAGTTCAAAGGGAAGAAAAAAATCTGTTGATAAATGAATTCCGATTTGTTGACTAGTAGTTATCAAATCTTGTTCTAGAATCTGGTTTGATTTTGTAGTCCAAATAATACCATACCATGAGGTATTTAGAGTAATAAAAATTAATGAAAAAAAAAGACTTGTACAAATCAACGAAGTAATGTTATCCCCAACAGTCCACAGACGTAAATTTATGTCATATTCTGGCCCATTCATGAACATTACAGCAAATATTATTAAAACATTTATAGCTCCCACATAAATAAGGAGTTGTGCAGAAGCTACAAACTGCGAATTGGCGAGAATATAAAATAAAGATATACAAACAAGAACCAACCCCAATGAAAAGGCAGAAAAAATTGTATTGTTAAATAATACTACTCCTAGACCCCCTAATATAAGACCTGTTCCCAGAAAGACTAAAAGAAAATCATGTATTGATCCAGGTAAATCCATTATATAAAAAATAAGAGATAAAAAATCAGAATGTTTCATGATCTTATTGAATTGAACAGGAATAAAGATTAGTGCCTTTACTAATTGTTAAATCCTAATGTGTACGACTTTTTATGAGTAAAATTTTTGTACCCATTGTATTTTTTCTGTTTTTTTTTTGTAATTAAATTAAAGTAGTTCAAAATAACAACTATTTAAAACTATTACAGTAACCATATTTTTAATACACATTTTTATTTTCACCAATCAATAGAATAGCGACTCATTATATTTTTTAATTATTGACCAAGAAAAAACTTTTTGAATTTTAATTCACTATTTAATTTAGTATTTAAAAATAAAATAAAGGAGCGTTAAAAATTGAGTTATTTAATAATTAGGAAGTTTTTTTAATCCCTAGATTTTTATTTTGTTTGAGGTGAATTTAAAATAGTTCGAATTGTGTAATCATCAGTTATTGGTATTGGTAAACGACCCAGAGCAATTTGATTATAATTTAATTCATGACGATCATAAGTAGAAAGCTCATATTCTTCAGTCATTGATAAACAATTTGTTGGACAATACTCAACACAATTACCACAAAATATACAGATTCCGAAATCAATGCTGTAATTAAGCAATCGTTTTTTTCGAATATCTTTTTCTAATTTCCAATCAACAACAGGTAAATCTATCGGACATACACGAACACATACTTCACAAGCAATACATTTATCAAACTCAAAGTGTATTCGACCACGAAACCGCTCTGAGGTTATCAATTTTTCATAAGGATATTGAATAGTTACAGGTAAACGATTGGCATGAGATAGGGTAATCATAAAACCTTGACCTATATACCTTGCCGCTCGTACTGTTTGTTGACCATAATTGATGAACCCGGTTACCATAGGGAACATATAGTAAATATCAAAATAAAAAAGAAGATTTTGTTTCGTTCTCTTGTTTCAGACAAATAATAATTCTAGTGAGTATCAAATCTTATCGTTTTTTTATAATGAAAGAAGTTGGGAAGAAGTTGTTAATAATAGATTACCTAAAGAAATAGGTAAAAGAAATTTCCATCCAAGATTTAATAATTGGTCCATTCTCAGTCTAGGTAAAGTCCATCTTGTTGCGATAGGAATGAACAAGAACAAAAACGTTTTCATTAATGTAATAAAAATACTAAATGTCGTTCCAAAGACTCCTTCCGTTTTATGTATTTCAAAAAACTCAGGAATGAATATATTTGGAATAGAAAAATCCCAACCACCTAAGTAAAGAACTGTTACAAATAATGAGGAGATTAGTAGATTTAGGTAGGAAGCAACATAAAATAAACCAAATTTAATACCTGAATATTCGGTTTGATAACCTGCTACTAATTCTTCTTCGGCTTCTGGTAAATCAAAGGGTAATCTCTCGCATTCTGCTAGAGAAGAAATTATAAAAACAATAAATCCTATAGGTTGCCGCCACAAATTCCACCCTAAAATACCATATTTTGACTGCGCCTCAACTATGTCAACTGTACTTGAACTGTTAGATAATCATAGTCGACAATAAGATTACTCTTGTCATCGCTATTACAGAACCGTACATAAGATTTTCACCTCATACGGCTCCTCGAGAGCCATAAATAAATCTAAGGATTGATTCGATATTCTTTACGGATATCGTTGTAGGATATATAAAGTAAAAATAAACCGAAAGCTCCGGAATTAAACCAATGGAATTCTGTCTGCGATAATAGAAAAGTGCTTCAGAATAGATCTCATCCTTTGACTGACGCAATACTTTTTGAGTAATAACTTAATTCTTGAATAAGATACTCTTTTAATATGAATAAAAATAAAAAATTAACCTTATTTTTATTTTTAAAAAAGATTTAAACATTCATTCATGATTTATGCCATAACAAAAATGACATTTCCATGAATATGGAATGTATATCTAAAAAAATAGTTTGTTTATTAACAATTTTTCGTCTATTTTTTTATTTCTTGTATTCTTTTTTTTTTTCTTTTATTTAGGCTTAAAAAAGTTAAAGGATTACTTCGTTCCTGATAGTTATTTACTTAATGGGTGGATAGGAGCATACTCTGGATCGGAATTTTTGGGAGTACTGCTTGATAATTTCTACCAATTTAAAGCCTCAATTAGTATTTCGTTTATGTAAATTTAGAATAATTTAGATAATCTCTATTACGAATCCTTTGTGTACTTTGGTGTTCCTAATCATCCACTTCTTTTTACTCAATCTATATCATAATATGGTTGTTTTTATTTATAGTAAAAACTCCATAAAAATTTTTTCAACCCGCTTCAAGTTATAATTTTTAATTTATCTTGGGGATAAACAGTCTTGTCTGCTTATGTTTATTTTCGCTTAGCCTCTGTACATAGGAAATGAGATTTTTTTTACGGCAAATTTATAAGCTGTTTTTTTTGCACTCATCTAACTATCTGGTTTAATTTATCACCCCTAGAAGTTAAAAAAATAAGTGAATAAAAAATTAGGAGATCCATTTAATACGTTACGTAGAAATTCAACATTTTTTCTTAGAAGCCTAAAAAGACGTATGTCTTAACGAATCACACGTAGAGATATTGATAACACACATAGAGTTAATGGTATTTCATAACTAATTGATTGAGCAGCAGCCCGTAGACCACCTAAAAAAGAATATTTATTATTTGATCCATATCCTGACATAAGAAGCCCAATCGGAGCAATACTTGAAATAGCGATCCATAAAAAAACACCAATACCGAGATCCGCTAGAACAAGATGATACCCAAAAGGAATTACTGAATAACTTAGTAGAATTGATATGACGGCTATAGAGGGTCCGATACTAAATAAACGTGTATCCCCTCTAGATGGAAGAAGGTTTTCTTTAAAAATAAGTTTTGTTCCGTCTGCTAAAGCTTGAAGAATTCCCAAAGGACCCGCATATTCAGGTCCAATACGTTGTTGGATACCCGCGGATATTTCTCTTTCTAACCATACAGTTACTAGTACGCCTATTGTGATTCCCAATACAAGAATCAAAATAGGGAAAAGTATCCATATAGTCCCATAAATCTCTTTTAAGGATTCCAATCTGTAAAAAGAGTTGATATTTTGTATTTTTGTTGTATCAATTATCATTTCAACGATCAACTTCTCCCATAATGATATCTATGCTACCTAATATTGTCATAATATCAGCCAATTTCATTTTTTTAACTAACTGAGGAAGAATTTGCAAATTGATAAAACCGGGTGGTCGAATTTTCCATCTCCAAGGAAAAACACTCTGATCCCCTATCAAAAAAATCCCCAACTCCCCCTTTGGGGCTTCGACTCTTACATAAAGTTCTTGTTTCGACAATTCAAAAGTAGGAGATGGTTTTTTACTAATGAATCGATAGTCAATATCATTCCATTCAGGATCTTTTATCCTATCAAAGCGTCTAATTTCTAAATTCTCATAGGGACCCCCCGGAATTCCTTCTAGAGCTTGTTGAATAATTTTGATGGATTCTGCCATTTCACCTATTCGTACTAAATACCGAGCTAATGAATCCCCTTCTTTTTGCCATTGGACGTCCCAATCAAATTCATCATAACACTCATAATGATCAACTTTACGAAGATCCCATTCTATTCCGGAAGATCGTAGCATTGGTCCTGATAAGCCCCAGTTTATTGCCGCTTCTTCGGAAATAAAGCCAACTCCTTCAACTCGTTCTAAAAAAATAGGATTTCGCGTAATCAGTTGCTGGTATTCAGCAAGTCCCGTTAAAAAATAATCACAAAAGTCTAAACATTTATCTATCCACCCATAAGGTAGATCGGCAGCTATTCCGCCAATACGAAAAAAATTATGCATCATTCTCATACCGGTGGCAGCTTCAAATAAATCATATACTAATTCTCTTTCTCTGAAAATATAGAAAAAGGGGGTTTGCGCCCCAATATCTGCCATAAAAGGGCCGAGCCATAACAAATGAGAAGCTATACGACTTAACTCCAACATAATAACTCTGATATAGCTAGCTCTTTTAGGTACTTGAATATTGCCCAATTGCTCGGGTCCATTTACCGTTATTGCTTCTGTGAACATAGTAGCTAAATAATCCCAACGTGTTACATAAGGAAGATACTGTATAATTGTTCGGTTTTCAGCAATTTTCTCCATCCCTCTGTGTAAATAACCCAATATAGGTTCACAGTCAATAACATCTTCGCCGTCTAAAGTAACAATAAGTCGTAGAACGCCATGCATTGATGGGTGGTGAGGACCCATATTAACTATCATAAGGTCTTTTCTTGTAGTTGGTACAGTCATAGGTTTTGTCCCAATTATTCTTTCCGGAATTCATTTTGACATGGATTAAAAAAAGTTCATAAAAATTCAAGATATAATAAATAAAATAATTCAAAACAACTCTTAAAATTAACGGGTTTTTAGCTCTCTAATGTTCAATTCACTGATTAATTCTTTATAACGTACTCTATTTTTCTTTGATAAATAAACCAGTAGATGTTGACGTTTTCCTAGAATTTTTCGTAGACCTCTCTGAGATGAATAATCTTTTTTATGTAATTCCAAATGTAAAGTAAGTCTTCGTATCTTAGTGGTAAAACAGAAAACTTGAAATTCAATAGATCCCCTGTTTTCCTCTTTTTTTTCATGTGAAATCGAGGATATAAATGCATTTTTATTCATAAATTCTTAACCTTCCTTACTCCTAAATATGAAATTTTATCAATCAGTAATAATAATGCCAGCTTTTTAAACTGGTATATACATTTTCTTATTTTTTATTAAAAACAATTATGGTGATTCCTTTATAAATCTAATTGAATTGATACGTCATCAAATTATTATCGTATATCAGAATTGAAGACAAGACGCGTAGGCATCTCTTCTGATATATGATAATAGTGAAGATATAAAATTATCATAAATGCATTCTAAAGTGGATACATACGTATTCTTAATAGACTAAAACGACTGCCGTTATTAGTATCAAACCAATAACGATTCATACAGGCTAAATCTTCTAGTCGATAATTAGGCCAAAGAAAGACTTTATACTTTATAACTGTATTGTTTTCGTGCCTAAGATCTTTGTTTTCATCAAAAAATTGACTACAGTTTTGTATATGATTCCTGTTATAAGATACTGCATTCCTATATATACCATTATTATTACTTGAATTCAAACACATTAGAATTCTCCATTTTCTACGACGCCTAGGTGATAAAATAGTTTCAGGAACAAGTAAATCAAATTTATACCTTGGAATCCATTCATCTGGATTCTTCTTATCAATACTGTCGATGTTTCTTTTTTTATTTTTTTGGTGTTTACTTTTATGAATCAATGAAATACCTATGGTTTGGTACAAAATAAATTGTCCGTTGCCCTTTACAGACGGGCGAATGGGTTCAAGACTAAATATCCCCCTTTTTATCAATTGTGGAAGAGTTAAATCTTGCTGAATCAGCATTATATTCAGACTCATTTCTCTTCTTTCAATTGAGGATACTGTAATTTCTCTGGGATTTGTCAATCTAAGCAAGAGACAGTAGACTTTGATATTATTGAGCAATTTTTGATTCAAAGAACCCTCCCATCTCAATTGAAAAAGCAAATATCTTTTAAGGAAGAAATCGAGTTCTGCTTCTGTACTACTCTTGTTTTGTTTTTTTTTCCTACGCCCTTTAATATCTGATCCTATATAATTTTCTTGAATATCTTTTTGGTGCTTTGAGATAACAAACTCAGAATTTTTTTGAACATCGGATCTGGAATCTCTTTGACTTATGACTTCTTTTTCGCCTTGATTCCTATTCTCTAATTCCATAGATTTTATTTCATTTAATATTCTAGATGTTGTAAAAGGATTTGTTTTTTTCGTTCTATTGATGTTTTTCTTTTCGCTAAAATTATAAATTACATTAAAATTTGAAAAAATTGAATTTATTGGTATAACCCACGGTTTCATTTTATATGCATTATAAAGCAATAAAAATTTTGGGAAGAGCAAAAATTCCAGATTCGATATAGGATGACTTAGTAATTCTTCATTCATTCCCATCCAATCAAAAGATATTTTATTTTTATGGGATTTTTTTATTTCTTGATAAATTGTGCGGTAAAAAAGATCTTTCTTTTCAATTTTATCAACAATTTTATAATTTTTCGTTTCAGTCTTAGTATTTTCAGTACTCCTGCTACTAATATTGATCCAAGCCTCAATGTCCATTTTTTTTCTAAGACAAAAATGGATAATTTTCCAATCAAAATATTTTCTATTTGTATTTTTCTCTATATCCGGAATAATATTTATTCCTAAATAATTAGTAATAGGGATACTCCACCACATATCAATTAATTTGTTTGTAGATATGTAATAATTATAAGTATAAAATAATTCTTGGTTTTTATTTACTTGTAATGGTTCGCCATAACTATATGAATCCTTCTTATCTTCATAAAAAATGAAATTATATGCTAAAATATTATATTTATCGTTTTTTTTAAAATTATATTTTTTATCGAGCAATAAATAGTTTTCGGAATTTTTTATATTTTTAGCATTAAGTAATTGGTCTTTTTTATCTGAATTCCTTTTGTTTTTTTGTAAATTTTTCTTTTCAACCTCACAATATTCAGTGACTCGATTGCGCCATTTTTGTAGTCCTAATTGCGACCATTTTTGCTGAGATAAATCATATTGATAATTACTTTTTAATTTTAACCAGTTTTTCCATTGAGTCCGTCCATAATTTTGAAGTTTTTTAGGCTTTAACTTAGAAAAAGTTATTACTTGTGTTACAAAATAATTTTTTATTTTATTTTTTAGAAATAAAAACGTTCCGCGATATTGAAAGATAAACCTTAACTTATATAAGTATAAGTTGATAACTTCGGCTTGTGATAATTTATAAAATACATATGCTTGTGACAAAAAAGAGAAATCCGAAAGAATCTTTGAATTCTTATTAATATGACTAACAAAATATAAAAGTGATTTTATGGATTGAATTGTTTTTTTATTTGTTTTCTCAACCTTTTCCTTAATTTTTTCATTATTGTCAAGGCGTTTTTCACTCAAATTCTTTGTTGATTCAAGACAAAATTCTATATTAATTCGGGAAATATTAATAATATATAGAAATAGATCTACGAATAACCTTTCCCTAAAAAATTTTTTAAAATAATTTGATTTACGAATTAATCGAGTATTTTTTCTTTTTAATATCTGACCGAGATTTTGGGTTGATTCAAAATTTTTAGTACCATAATGTGTTTTGTTAGGCTGACGAATTAATTTTAGAGTTTTAAAATTTTTTTCTTTTGAAAATTTTTCTATTTTATTTTTTATTGTCCTTGTTCTATTAGCCAGATCCTTTTTTTTTTGTTCTGATACTGAATTTGAATAACTTGTCTGATTCATGAATCCGTCTTGAATGGATGATTCATGAACTATATTATTATTGATTGCCGAATCTTTTTTTATTTCAATGAATTCGTCTCTCAATCCAAATACTCGAATTGGACTTACCCTTAAAAATTTTTTTTTTTTAAAAAGTAAAAGTAGAAGGCTTTTAATAAAAATTTCATTTGGAACAGTTAGCAAAAATTCGAGTTTTGCTTTGAAAAATTTTAAAACTTGAACCCATTTCTTTGTAAATTTTATAATTTTTTTGTCGAGTTCGGTAAAAATAGGTTGAAAAAAATGGGGTCGTTTTCGGGAGGAACCGAAGGGAAGTTCAGTTTCCATTCCCCAAACTGTTAAAAAACAAAAATTATCTGTTTGATTTTGTTTTTTCATTTTATATTGATAAGAAGGTCTTAGCATCGATCTATGCCAAGGCTTTAGGCAAAAAGGAAATAGTATCTTTATCTGAATACCATCGTTTAACCAGTTTTTAGGAAATTCTGTTTCTGATAACTGAACACCATTATAGGTACATTTAACATGTATTTCTTTCTTCCACTCTTCGAAATCCTCAGACCACTCAGGGCGTTGGAGTAAGAATAGACGACCTATATTTTTTGCTATTATGAGTACAGGTAATCGAATATATTTTCGAAGAATTGATTGGGTTACTAACATCAAACCTCTTATTACTTGAGCAAATGGAATGGTATCCCAGGCTTCAGCTATTTCTATTCGTGTTTTTTCTTTGCTTTTTTCTTCTTTGTATTCATTTTCTCTTTGTTGCTCTTCTTCCTTTTTTTTTTTTTCGGTATAATAATCAGAAATTTTAAATTCTCTATTTTTTTCTATATAATTTTTTAAAATTCGTTTAATTAATGTTGAAATATTAAAAGAAAATAATGAGAAGTTTTCTATTCTATTTAAAAAAAGGGGTGAATGTATATTTGCTTGAAATAATTGCCAAATAACTATTTTACGTCTTTGAACCCGCATGGAACCCTTTATTATGTCTCGGTGAAAATCAGATTGCTGTGAATAACGTAACAAAGCTACTTCTTCTATTTGATCAGACGTATTGGAATTGATGTTATCAATATTGATATTATGTTCGTTAGCATTAAAAATAACGACATGTTTAGCTTTTCTTGAGCGAATTTGATGATCTGTTGGTACGTCGTCCTCATTTTTTTGTTCTTCCTGCTCTAAATCATCAATTAATTTGTATGACCAGCATGGAACTTGTTTACTAATTTCTGTTATTCCATTTGTATTTATTTTATGTCTGCATTTTTTTATTTTTTTATTATTTATTTTTAGTCCTATGATTGCATCAACTAAAAATTTTAAAAATTGTTCTTGATCTTCTGAACTAATTTGTTCTTCTTCTAGAAGTAAATGAATTCCTTTCCGATTGAATGTTGATTCCCCAGAAAATGGACTCATTAAAGGCATGAAATGCCTAATTTCTTTTGATATTGATTTTTTTTTTAATGTATCTTTTTTCTGTTCAAATTCGTGGTAATTATAATCATTACGAAGAATACTATGAATCTTATTTATAAAAATTCCATCTATCCAATTTTGGACTACAGTTTCATTTATAATAGAGGGTGAAAAGCATTTTTTTATTATTCCACGATAGGGTCCATTTAAGAAAGGATCATTTATTTTTGGCAAATATTCCTTTTTAGTTTTCTCATTGCATAATTGAGTTTTTTTATCGAGTCCATCTATATAAAAAAGTCCTTTGTCTAGAACTGCAATTCTATTAGCAAATTCATTGCTTAAGCTGTTTTTTTTTTGTTCATTGGTATAAATCCAATAATTGTATAGTTCATCGTATAATAATTTTTCTGTTGTAGACAAAGAAATCTTTCTTTGTATCATTTCCCAGAAAATTGATAAACTGGGTGGATATGTAAAAGAAATTCTTTTTTTTCCATCGTTTTGACATGTATAAAAAAAATATTGTGACATTTCATTTCTTACCGCATTTTCAAATCGATTGTTTTTTATATATCGCGTTGGACGATTCCAACGTTTATAGTCGAAAAGAAGAGAAAGAAGGGGTTTTTCAAACCAGAATAGGTTTTTCTTTTCTTCTTTAAGTATTTCTAACTTCGAAATATCTTGATTGCCAGAATAAGAAGTTGGGCTA